GTTCAGTAGGCTAATCTTCAAAGTTTATCGATTGAGACAGCGGCAGGCCCAAAGAGCTCTACAGTAGTGCCTTGCGAGATCGTAGCTCGTTCACCTAAGATGGAAAAGCACTTGGTTGAAAGCCTAGCAACGAGAAAAAAGAGTCCCATGCATCCTTTAGTCAACAACCATTAGTAAAGAATAGGATCAGACCAAGTGCGAGATTGGATCAAAAATAACGTATAGAAAGGATTTGCAACAGAGAGCCTCAACAGCAGCTCTTAACCCACACTTTTTGCTAGTCAATTGCATTTCAAGTTCCCGCACAGTTGATCCAGCAAAAAATAGAATCTAGTCTCCGTGAGTCTATACCAATATTACACTTTCTTTAAATACTTTTTATAGGTTATAAGGAAGCCTAATTTCCTAGGAAGAGAAGCGTGAGGAAAAAGAACAGGGAATAAAGGAGAAAAGGAGGATGGAAGGGGACGTGTAAGCATGAAGGCGGATACTCAGGTCAATCTTGGTAGTGAATAGGTCATTGGAGAGGAGAATCTTTCTATAGATAGAAGCAAGCGGGTACAAGATCGAAAAGAATGCATTAGCAATAGTATCGTAGAAAAGAGAAAAGTGGTTTCTTTATTCGTGGAGGTTGAATGGGCTTCGGATCGGGAGTAACCACTAGTGATAGGGCAAAAATCGGGGGGAAGGGCAGGGCATAAGTATTCATGAGAAGTCTCATCAAGCACAATAGGCAGGCGCTCATTCGATTTCTCTTACTCAGCACTCTGATGATGTTCCTTTATGTTATTTCAAGAGAAATAGGAGGAATCTCCTTTTTCATTTCTATTATGTCAAAAGTGGCAGGCTTCATAGCGGCGAAGGGCCTATCTAGCTGTTTGAAAAAAGGGGGGTGCTCCTCGGCTCTGGCCTCAGTGATAGGCTGTGCTTTTCGAGCGCTCGTCACTGCGGGGGTCGGAGCCAATATGATGAATCCGTCGGGTGGGGAAATAATCCCTTCCAATTCAGGTTCCGGGGGACCATCACACTCGAACTCCTGGACGGAAGATTCGTTCTCGATAGGAGTGTTGATGGAGCCATTTCCCGAAACATCAACGGAGGGCGCCTCAACCGCTTCTGCTGATGCAGGGCCGCCCCACGAAGGAACTGTTGTCCGAAATGCGAGCTTGGAGTCGTCAATGCGAAATCGCATTGTACGACTCGAGCAGGACAATAGCCCTTATCTACTAGATAAGGGCAAGGGGGCCTACTGGTCGGACATAAAAAGGGAGCTGGATCATGCCCCCTCTCAGGGGGAGTATACCCGGTTAGTCTCTTTTGAAAACAGGGACCTCCTGCTCCGAGAACTCAAGCATGAGGATTTACGCCTTTTTCAAAGAGTCTTGGAGCAGAATCCTCCCTTGGCCGACCAGGCCCCGTACAACCCGGAAGAAGTTTTTCAAGACTTCTTGGACGAGCATGGCGACCAACTGGACCGGCTCCAGTTGGACGTATACCAACGAGACCAGTTGGAACTAGAGTTTTTAGCTCTGGTGAGGCAAGGGCTCAAAAGGGATGGCCCCGCCTATATCAGAGAACGCATTTTCTAAATGGAAAGCGTACTGACTCTGACTGCTATCTACGATGCGATCAGGGGGGAATAGCGCAAGGGCTTAAGTCATCGATTCAAATCCTATCTTTTTTTCGGTATGCCGCTCCGCGAGCAAGGAGCGAGAAAACAAAGTGGGCTGTGGTGATGTCAGAATTTGCACCTATTTGTATCTATTTAGTGATCAGTCCGCTAGTTTCTTTGATCCCACTCGGTGTTCCTTTTCCATTTGCTTCCAATAGTTCGACCTATCCAGAAAAATTGTCGGCCTACGAATGTGGTTTCGATCCTTTCGGTGATGCCAGAAGTCGTTTTGATATACGATTTTATCTTGTTTCTATTTTATTTATTATCCCTGATCCGGAAGTCACCTTTTCCTTTCCTTGGGCAGTACCTCCCAACAAGATTGATCCCTTTGGATCTTGGTCCATGATGGCCTTTTTATTGATTTTGACGATTGGATCTCTCTATGAATGGAAAAGGGGTGCTTCGGATCGGGAGTAACCACTAGCGATAGGGCAAAAATCGGGGGGAAGGACAAAAGTCAAGAGTGCGATGCCTACATTAAATCAATTGATTCGTCATGGTAGAGAAGAAAAACGGCGCACGGACCGTACTCGAGCTTCGGATCAATGTCCCCAGAAGCAAGGAGTATGCCCGCGTGTACCAACGAGAACACCGAAAAAACCTAATTCAGCTCCACGTAAGATAGCCAAAGTACGGTTGAGCAATCGACATGATATATTTGCTCACATTCCGGGCGAAGGTCATAATTCGCAGGAACATTCTATAGTCTTAATAAGAGGAGGTAGAGTGAAAGATTCGCCAGGTGTGAAATCCCATTGTATTCGAGGAGTCAAGGATTTGTTGGGAATTCCGGATCGAAGAAAAGGGAGATCAAAATATGGTGCAGAAAAACCAAAATCGAGATGAATGGAAGATGCCTCTGTCACTCTTTTTTCTCCAATTTTCAGTACGAAGTTACTGGCTCTAAGAAGGCAATTGCGCCTTAGCCCATGGACTGATACGGAGACTACTCTACAGGGGAAATCTCTTACTCGACTAGAGCGGATCCCGAGACTTCACCCGTTCCTTTAAACTGTTGGGCACTACATTCTATAACGAGAATCACAAGGCCGGTCAACAAGGAACAACCTGGCAGAGTGTCCTGAGATAACAAGGCAAAAGTGAGAACGCCCAGTGACGAGAGTGGCGACATACGAGGATCTAACCTCGACCAACGAGAGCGTAGCTGCTCGACCTCAGACATAGGGATTCTCGGACCGGAACAAGGGGATTCGCTCGACCGAAGGGAACGATGCGTAGCGCCATAGGGAGAACCTAGCGTAGCAGAGCCAGTCGCGACCAAGTAGATAGCTCTACGCCTCTGCCGAACGAACGAAGAGCTGCCTAAGTACGGTTAAAGAAAGTGAAAATGATAGGTAAACAAAAGATAGAACAAATGCGACAGAAAGCGTCAGAGCTTCGAAAGCCTGAAATTGAGTGTCCTTGAAATGAGCCTGTCGTATCCTTCCCAATCCAAGACGACAAGGCGGTAACAGAACTACGGCAACTCCGGAACGCATCATGCGGTTTGTTTCAAGGCATGGGTTATGGTCTAGGAGAACTCATGCGACTATTGGCGTTGGGGAAGCCATGCGTTAGGTAAACCAACCGCACGTTGCAAGCGAAGGAGTGAAAGCTACTCGACTGTAATGTAAGGGGAGGACCTACAACGAGTTGCGGTTGCTTCGCAAGCCTATATTAAGGTCTAGCGTTATCGTCGTTGTGGCGCTTGCCGTAGTGGTTGTTGCTAGTAGTTAGGACCACTACGAGTTGTCGTTACCATAGTAGGTTGTTAGGACCACACCACTCGTCGTTATAGCACCAGTCCTTTTTGTTCGGCGTTAGGGGGCCCCACGAGTCGTCGCTAGCGTCATCGGTTGTTTTGAACACAGATCGGTCACACTACTGGTTGTTTGGAACGCTAAGGCCGAAAGGCAGGCGGTCGGGAACACTAAAGGCGCTAGCCCTAGCAAGAAAACTTCGTTAGCGCAATGGCTTTCGCTCCTTTGCCCTATGCCTTTAGTCTGCTTTGAATGATCATTTATTGAACTCTTCGAAGGTGGGCGAAGTACTTCAAGGGATTAGATGGAAGGAACCTCTGCCAAGAATGGAATGCAGGGATTTGGGGCACCTCCTTATTTAGCTTTCAAGCGGGAGAGGACTTCTATAGAGTCATTTATGTTAACCCCTGCTTTGTGGTACTATCTCAGTCTAAGGCTTTGGGAGCCTGCATTTGTGGGAGCTGAGGCCACATTCACTACCATCGCAGTCTGGGTCCAACTGGGAGGTCTTCCCATTTTTCTTCTATTACATGACCAAGGGGAATCTTCGCGTGGACAAAGAGAGAGAAGAGAGGGCTATAGGTCAACCTTATGGTTATGGATAGCGTAGCGTAAGGACGGGATAGGAAATAAAAATGCTCAATGAAGCGCTCAAGAGACCCTACATCCTTATTGAGCAGGGCTAGTCAGCGCCTTCCCTTAATGAAAGACGTGGTAACCGTCTTTACTTTAAGGATGAGGGGAACGTCTCTTTCAAAGCTTTAGTGCGGTTTCAGCGGGTTGTCGTTTCAAGTATGCCGTTTTGGTGGTATGACCTCACCTGACACATTAGCGGATTCACCTCCAGCATCAGTTCCAATCCAAGTGTGCCTTCTGCCTCGACAACACCAGAATGACAAAACAAAGCCATTTCTGGAATCTAGTGTTAGCCAACGATCGCTGGGACGCAGTGCATCAGCCAAACCCTTTTGACGTGAGGTTCCTTTCTTCAAGGCCGATTTGGGGGGTCTTTTTCGATAGTTCACCCCGACAAGTGTGTATTCAATCCGCTTCACTCACGTTACAAGCGCTTCCTGAATTACAGCCATCCTTGACAACCGTTTGAGAGTTCTAGCATGACGACGGCCTTAAGGGAAGGCGGTAGGTGGCCACGGTAAGCAGCTTGTCCAATTGTGCATGCCTTATAAAAGTTCCATTCGTTGTGACCCGGCACGACGTTAGAGCGAGCTCGCCCCGAAGTACACAAAATACCGGCTGGTACAAAGCAGGTCAGGAAGCTTGACATGACAGAAGTTCGAGTCGAACCAGACTAGCAGATAGTGGGGCGATTGGGAGTGAGGGCAGTGGAAGGGCTTGTAAGGCAGCTGTAAGGGAATGAAAGCGCGTAGTCCCTCGAATCTTCCTCGGTCCACAACTATAGAAGGATCTTGATTTGGCTGTACCCCCACCAGAAAGACGTGTTTTCCATTTTTGAAATAAGGCAAGTAAGCCTCTTTGTCCCTCCCGGTTCGGCAGCAGAAGCATTCTCAGCTCCCGAAGAAGATGAAGCTACCGAGATAGGAATT